TGAGTAAAAACCATTTGATGATCACTTATTCAATGAGTAGATGTAATGACTCAACAAAATCTTTGTCCTTCGGACAAAAGAAGTCTGAAGAAAGAAAAATCGTTTGCTTTATAAAATACTTATCTGACATCTTTTTTTGAGTCCGGTCGCGAGGTCTGAATAGTAGGTATGAATCATAGTTCAAATATTTCTTTTCTTGATCTATTCTATATATTCCGTGTTCCAGATACTAGAATCAATATCTGACGAGATAGAATCATCTTGATAGAGACGACAGGCTCTTTCTCTGTATTATCAATAGGATCAATTATAACAAGTCACACGCTCATATTCCGGAAATACCGAAACAAATAAATTCCACAGTCGAACTACCAGAATGGTCTATAAATCCGAGTCTTAAGTAAATTTGTTATTTTGATCGAAAAACAAGGACTTCCTTGTTTTTATGAACCTAACTCATTGAAATTCCATCCAGTAAAACGGAAGAATTATAAATTTCCAAAATAATAGATAGGAATATCGCAAATAGAGCCATTGCGATTCCCATAAGTGGTGTAGTCCCCCAGCCCGGAGCTACTTTACCATATTCTGAATTCAATGGTTTCAATAAACTCCCTACGTTAGTTTGTCTTGGCCTAGATCTAGAACTACCTTCAACGGTTTGTGTCGCCATAAATCCTATTTAATCATTGGTTGAGATCTGTTGACTTTGTATACTATTCCGTTGTAGTTGTAAATAAACGATCTTATCGTAGATCCATTGTGATCTTGAAATTATCTCAAAATGGAAACAGCAACCCTAGTCGCCATCTCCATATCTGGTTTACTTGTAAGCTTTACCGGGTACGCCTTATATACCGCTTTTGGGCAACCCTCTCAACAATTAAGAGATCCATTCGAAGAACACGGGGACTAGACTAGTTGAAGTAATGAGCCGACCATATTATATCGGTCGGCTCATTACTTCAACTTCAGTTGAGATAATGAAAAATCATTTCGTTTTTTTAGTAGGAACCTTGGGCGGTTCTCGAAAAAAGATAGCGAAAAAAATTATCCCTAAAGTCGAGACTAAAAGGAATGTATAAACCAATGCTTCCATAGATTCGATCGTGGTTTACAATTATAGCTTCCACACCTATTCATTTGGGATCATTTACCATATAAAAAAGGGAAAAAATAAAAGAAAAGTGGGTAATTCAAGTCAAGATTTCTTGGGTACCCTATTCAATTCAAATAAAAAAAATAGAGGCGAAAGATACCGTAGCAATCTTGTATCAGACTACCTGTCTCCTTGTAGTTGGATCTCCAAGTTTTTGGAATGCTCCAAATTCCACTTGAGCATCCAAATCTGGATCAATACCAGCAAAAACATCTCTGAACAGGGTTCTAGCACCATGCCAAATGTGTCCGAAAAAGAAGAGCAAAGCAAACGTAGCATGCCCAAAAGTGAACCAACCCCTTGGACTGCTACGAAAAACACCATCGGATTTCAAAGTAGCCCGGTCTAATTCAAAAATTTCACCTAATTGGGAACGTCTAGCATATTTTTTCACAGTAGCAGGATCACTATAACTGACTCCATTGAGTTCGCCACCATAGAACTCAACGGTTACACCTACTTGTTCAACACTATACTTTGATTCTGCCCTTCTAAAAGGAACATCGGCCCTCACAATTCCGTCTCCATCTACCAAAACTACCGGGAATGTTTCAAAAAAAGTGGGCATACGGCGTACAAAAAGCTCGCGCCCTTCTTTATCTCTAAAGACGGGGTGACCTAACCACCCAACAGCTATTCCATCTCCGCTGTCCATTGATCCCGCTCTGAATAATCCCCCTTTTGCCGGATTATTACCAATGTAATCATAAAAAGCTAATTTTTCAGGAATTTTAGACCAAGCTTCCGATAAACTCAGATTTTCGGCTAGTCCAGCGCCAACTCTTCGATATATTTCTTGCTGGAAATATCCCTGATCCCACTGATAACGAGTAGGACCAAATAACTCGATTGGGGTAGTTGCTGAACCATACCACATAGTTCCAGCAACAACGAAAGCTGCAAAAAAAACAGCAGCGATACTACTAGAAAGTACAGTTTCAATATTGCCCATACGTAATCCTTTGTATAGACGTTGAGGCGGGCGGACACTAAGATGAAATAGGCCTGCTAATATGCCCAACGTACCCGCTGCAATATGATGAGAGGCTATTCCTCCCGGAACAAAAGGATCAAAACCTTCTGCGCCCCACGCCGGATTTACAGATTGTACTTTTCCAGTTAGTCCATAAGGATCAGATACCCATATTCCAGGACCGTATAAACCTGTTACATGAAATGCGCCAAAGCCAAAGCAAGCTACTCCTGAGAGAAATAAATGAATTCCAAAGATCTTGGGCAAATCCAAAGAAGGTTTTCCTGTACGTTCATCACAGAATATTTCTAGGTCCCAATACACCCAATGCCAGATGGCTGCCAAGAAACACAAGCCCGAAAACACAATATGTGCCCCTGCCACGCCTTCATAACTCCAAATACCCGGATTCGTTATAGTTCCTCCTGAAATACCCCAACCACCCCACGAATTCGTTATTCCTAAACGAGTCATGAAAGGTATAACGAACATACCTTGTCTCCACATTGGATCAAGAACAGGGTCAGAGGGATCAAAAACCGCTAATTCGTATAGAGCCATCGAACCTGCCCAACCAGAAACTAAAGCTGTATGCATTATATGGACAGAAAGCAATCGACCGGGATCATTCAATACGACAGTATGAACACGATACCAAGGCAAACCCATGGAAATACCCCTTTAGCAAAGAAAAATAGATACTATGTAACTTTATCGCATTGAAACTTATACTATGTACCTAACCTTTTCAGTGGATTCTGTATAAGAAAGGGTTACTATTTCTTCCGTTCCGTTGAAAATAACGGAAGAATTCTGTTCGTAAGAACAAAGAGAAGCAGATCTATTCTATACTCGATAAGTACCAATACGCAATGGGAGGATTGGTCCCTTTTTAGGGGAAGGAATGCATAGATACTTATTCATTATTCGAATGATCGACGAACCCGTTCGTTCAAATTTTTATTTATTTTGTCTTCCTATATAAACCTTCAATCTATGTATAAAATATAATAAACAGAAAAAAATGATGAAGACAATAAACCCATTCTTACGTTTCCATATTAAAGTGAAGTATAGTACTTAATTTTTTTCTTAAATTTAATGCCCATTGGTGTTCCAAAAGTACCTTTTCGGAGTCCTGGAGAGGAAGATGCATTTTGGGTTGACGTATAGTGCGACTTGTCAGACATATTGGGTTATACGGGATTTACCCGTTTTCTCACCCGATCGAGATATCCTCCGTTTCGCCCAAGAAATATTGTAAATATTGTATTGATTGAACCATTAATCATTCGGAGCGTGAAGTGAAATTAGATCAATTTATATTGAGGATAAATATTATCAATTAGAAGAATTTATGGTTGACTTGGACTAATAAAATAAAGTATCCAGGCTCCGTTCAGAAAATACCAAATCGATAATGGTAATATATGCGCGATTACCACTTGTATTATAGACAATTCTTATACTTATTATAGGGAGGGGTGATCTGAAACTGCCGTGCTAACCGGTATGATGAATACATCAAATAGTTTAGTTTGGGGGGAGGCATGAAACGAATTGAAAAAAAGTCGTAGCAAAAAGAAGTGGTACTGAGATCATTTGCCCTATATGTGCAAATAGAATTCGGACAGATCTTTCCCCGGAGTAGAACATAAACCTAAAAGAATTGAAAGAGCCCATTCAGGAACAAGAAAATGACATCGCGATTTTCATCTCGACGAAACAATACATCAATGAAAGGTTAATTCAATCAGTAAATTCTTTTTTTTAGGGAAGGGGCAAAAACTAATGTTTTTTGAAAAATGGAGGAAAACCCCCTTTTTTAGAAAAACGGAAATCTGTTACAAAAAAAGAGATAGGAATAGAATAGACACATTGATTCTTTTTTCGCAATTTTATTTTTGAACCGTATGCATCCAAAGGTGCACGTACGGTTCCTAAAGGATACAATTTTGTCCTAATCAACCGACTTCATCGAGAAAGATTACTTTTTTTAGGGCAAGAGGTTGATAGCGAGATCTCGAATCAACTTGTTGGTCTCATGGTATATCTTAGTATAGAAGATGATACTAAGGATCTTTATTTGTTTATAAACTCTCCCGGCGGATGGGTAATACCAGGAATAGCCATCTATGATACTATGCAATTTGTGTCACCCAATGTACATACAATATGCATGGGATTAGCCGCTTCAATGGGATCTTTCATTCTGGTCGGAGGAGAAATTACCAAACGTATAGCATTCCCTCACGCTTGGCGCCAATGAATATTTATTTGAAAAAAAAAGAAGAAGACTATGCCTTCGCCATATCGAATATGAATAATAAGTAATAATAGCATGGCACTTCGAGTTCGATATGAACAATCCATTATTGTTTTTCTTAACATGAGATTTTATATCGAGATAGTAGTATGAAACAGGGGTTATTTCCGATTTTATCTTATGTGTCGGGAGTACATTTCAGCGTCACAAACCATTTTCTTCCACACCAGAAGTCTCTTTACTGATATTTATGTTATGAAAAAAAGAGTACGAAAATGGAAAAAAAGGATCATTTTTACTTATTTTGATCGTATCAAAAAGTCAAAAAGAAACTTTGGGATTGCTAAATCACAGATGAGATAAATATAGAAAGCAACAGAACCATCATAGTATTTTTTTCTTCCTATGATACGAAAGGAAGGGTGGTAAATGGATCATTCAACGATTTGGATCGTAGGGATCCTATTTCTTTCTTCGATAGAATAGAAGGGAGGAAAAAGTAAATTCCATTGCAGAGCCGTATGCAATGAGCAAAAGATGCCTGTACGGCTGTTCAATTCTATTCTATTTTTTTCTTCTTGTTTTTTTTTATCCCTTACTTGACCCCAATCGTTCGAGATAGAAGAACCATTCATGCATAATGTTATATCAATATTATCAGGGTTATGATTCACCAACCCGCTAGTTCTTTTTATGAGGCACAAGCAGGGGAATTTATCCTGGAAGCAGAAGAACTACTGAAACTTCGCGAAACCCTTACAAAGGTTTATGTACAAAGAACGGGCAACCCTTTATGGGTTATATCCGAAGACATGGAAAGAGATGTTTTTATGTCAGCAACAGAAGCCCAAGCTCATGGTATTGTTGATCTTGTAGCGGTCGAAAATGAAAATACTGGGAATTCCGTGTAAATTCAATCCATGATTCCATTTCCAATTCAAACCATAATTCGAATTTTCTGTGATTTAATATTGAATCGAAATAATTCATAATCATAATTATCAGGTTAAGATCGATCTAAACCAAACTATTCTATCCATATATACGACATGCCAACTATTAAACAACTTATTAGAAACACAAGACAGCCAATAAGAAATGTCACGAAATCCCCCGCTCTTCGAGGATGTCCTCAGCGTCGAGGAACATGTACTAGGGTGTATGTGCGACTCGTTTAGATCATGAGTTCGAATAAATGAAACAATTTTTCCAGTACCAATTGCCAGTAACATAGGATAGATAGAGTGGAAGAAGGGTATTTATTACCTAAAAATGAGGATCTATCAATCTATCATATATATACCTATCTATCATAATACCTATATTGTTTGTGTATGGAATTTATGGTTTCCATTGGTGCAAATCCAATCACCTCCATTTGAGATGAGAAGAAATTCCCCATTGGTAGCAAATAGTTATCCATTAAGCGGAGGAAATAGTACTATAAGAAGCAAAAAATCATGTTCTTATTCTTGAAAGAACGGACTAACAAGGTCAGCTACCTAGCCAACTTTTATAATTAAATGCCGTCACTGTATGGATAGCCTTTTTTGTGAAAAGAGCTATCTATTATTGTATAATTGATGGGTAGAGCCAAAGATTGTGAACTATACAAGTTCACAATAACATTTGATTAAATGAAATGAAAGAGGAGGCTCCGGTGTATAGAGAGGACCTCACCGTTTACGAAGTAACCATAGAAACGACGGAACCCACTATTTTGATTTTTTTAGTATCAATAAAATTTCTTATTTCCAAGTAAAATGTCTGGAAGGAATAAAAAATCGTGGTTGGGAAGGTCATAGTAGCAAAAGCCATTGGAATTTTTATTTTATATATTGGAATAATCCGTTTTGTTATTAAGCAACCGGGGAATAAAAGGATGACTGAAAGAAGAAAAATCAATTAGTTATTCATTAAAGTTTAATTTGATTCAATGACCAGAGTTAAACGAGGATATATAGCTCGGAGACGTCGAACAAAAATTCGTTTATTTGCATCAACCTTTATAGGGGCTCATTCAAGACTTACTCGAACGGCTACTCAACAGAAAATGAGAGCTTTGGTTTCCTCTCATCGAGATAGGGGAAGACAAAAAAGGGATTTTCGTCGTTTGTGGATCACTCGGATAAATGCAGTAACTCGTGAAAAGGGGGTATTCTATAGTTATAGTCGATTAATACACAATATGTACAAGAAGCAATTGCTTCTTAATCGTAAGATACTTGCACAAATAGCTATATCAAATAAGAATTGTCTTTACATGATTTCCAATAAGATTCTCAAATAAAGGAAATTCTAAAGTGATATTAATATATAGAAATGATTGAAAAAGAATTCCCGGAGTCCCTTCTCCGGGAAGATAGAATAAATTAAGATTAAGTAGTAGGAATGAACGAACATCTTTCAATAAAAAAAAGATTTCTTCTTCCCCTATTTGTTGTTTCTTATAACACAAGAAGAAAACCTGGATTCTAGACTTTTTCAAACAAAAAAGAAATCCGAGCTTGAGTTCCGATTGGAGTTTTGGGTAAATTGAGGAGTATGTCTATTTATTTCTGGTTCTATGACCAGTAGTTCTAGGGATCGACTCGGCTCTCTCAAATTGTTTCTCATTATTAAGAAAAGGTAACAAAGATAAAATACGAGCTTGCTTTATAGCAATAGTAATTAATCGTTGTTGTTTCAAGGTCAATTTATTCACCCGTCTAGATAATATTTTTCCTTGTTCACTAATAAATCGACTAATTAAACTCATATTTCTATAATCAATTCGATCCCCCGATTCAATTGGGGGATAACGCCTACGAGAAGATCGCTTAGATTTACGAAAGGGTTGCTTGGATTTATCCATGGGTTTTTCCTTTTCTCTAAAATTATATTTTTTTTATTCATTTCAGATCCGACCAAAATAAGGTTTTATTTGTATTATATATGTGAACTTCCCCCTTTTCCTGCTTCCTGCCCCTTGGATTGGAAAGATCGAACACACGTTCCGCTCGATCTATTTCTTTATTTCCCCGTGAATCGTATGCTTGTGACAATAGCGACAAAATTTTCTCAAGTCTAATCGACTAGGCGTATTGTGTCGATTCTTTTGAGTAATATATCTAGAAATGCCCGGCGATTCTTTATTGACACCATTTTGGACACAATTGGTACATTCCAAAATAACTATAACTCGGACATCTTTACCCTTGGCCATAAACCTCCTTTACATTTTGAATCGACTTAACTCTTCTATTTTCGATCCGAACCGAAGAATACGAAAATAACAAAAAAAAATCAATAGAAGTTACTAACTAGAAATTCCATTTCTAAAGATTTCGTTGTAATTCAAATTAATATGAATAGAATATATAGTAATAATGTAAGTAATACAATTTTTTTCTAACTATCAATTATTCCTATGCTAATCCCAGCATTTAAGGATCCTCTTTCTATGCTATGATGGATTTCGTGCAGCCCGCCCTAGACTGTACTCCCCTTTCCATTTATGTTCTCCAAAATAGGATCTTAGATCCACAGGATTTTTGCTGAGGTTCAATACACTTTCTCTTTCCTTCCTATCCTAAAGAACTGAATGAAAAAAGGGTGGACGGGGTTTTAGTCACATCACGTATAATTGTATCCCAAATTTTCTTTATTTTTTGCATATCAATAACTAGAATTAAAAAAAGGGGAATGACAAAGCATCTGGGAATAAACGATTAATTTCTATCAATAAACCCGCTAAAGACCCAAACCAGAGAGTAGTTAGCACAGGGGCCGTGGAGAGATATGTTTTTATATCTCGCATTGAAAATCCTCCTTCTTTATTGTAATACATATATGGTCGGATGCTGTAGTTCAAGATCATTTGTATTTTTTTTACGTTAGGTTTCAGATATATATAATTCTTTTATTATATGAAACCAAAAATAAGAAATGACAAGAAAATTGTATATGGATAGAAGAGAAAATCACGATGTGGAAAACAATACATGGATTTTGTACAATGATACTGTACAAAAATTTTGAAAAGGGATGTAGCGCAGCTTGGTAGCGCGTTTGTTTTGGGTACAAAATGTCACGGGTTCAAATCCTGTCATCCCTACCTATTACTTCTCCTATGGGCAGTAACGAGGGATTAATATTAATTAAGTGAAATCGATTCAAATTGGACAGAATCCTTTTTCATTTTTGCATACCGATCGATGTATGCAAGCAAGATGGATTGGAGGTACAAAAAAATCCTTTTCTTTCCAATCGTATCCCCTGTCATAAGAAAGCGCTCTTAGTTCAGTTCGGTAGAACGCGGGTCTCCAAAACCCGATGTCGTAGGTTCAAGTCCTACAGAGCGTGATTCCGTTTATGTTATGCCGAATAAAACTTAACAAAACACAGTTGAATTGCTACTTGAATTTGACCCCCTCCTTACAGGAGGTCAATCAAAAAAATATTATTCAATCAAAGGTCCAACTGATCACCGCGTCTGTATTGTAAATATGCAGTTACAAATAATCCTGCTAAAGTAATAGGAATTAGACCTAAGACGATTCCAAATAGAAAAACTTCAATCATTTCGATTTGTTTGTTTAATAGTATAAAAAGAAAGGTAAGATCTATCCCTAAATATTAATCTGAATTGTCCGCAAATCTCAATGACCAAGAGTTAACAATTGACGCGGGAAGGAGCCGTAGAATACCCGAAATCTCGGAGAAATATTCATTTTTATAAATTGTTCATTCAATTCATTTCAAATAAGTCGTATCTTGTTCAAACCAATCAACAGAGCTGGGGTTATAGTTGAAGCAGCCAATAGAAAACCGAAATAACTAGTTATAGTAGGCATGAAAGAGCTGAATTAGATATTTTCTTTTGATACATATGTTGATAAAACACTTACCTAAGTTTCTATTTTTCTCAGATACGACGGTAATAAAAAACCAATTGACAGAATAAGTTTAGTTTCAATTGAAAGTTCTTAATTCATTAATCATTATAGATGGATGGCGCTAAAAAAAAATAGACTCATTAGCTGTGACATCGGCCAATCCTGTGATTTCGGATCAACAGATTCATTGTGAAATTCGTGAGTTGAATAAAATAGTAATAAGAACTCACTGTGTCGTGTAACTTAATTCAAAAACGAAATTCTATTTAAGTTATTTTTAAATAAAAAATGGGATCAGTTCAGTACAGTAATAGGTCGGTTAATTGTCCAGAATATCTCGAATGAGAAGAAAAAAGGGGTGTCCCCCGATCTCTCGAAAAAGTAAAACAAACCCTTGATTTTCATTTTTTATTTCGGGTCCAACTCGATTCGAAAAAGAGCAACTTTCATTATCCTTTTAGGTTCTATTCTATATTCTGTCTTTCCATATCAAGGAATTCCATTTTGTAGTTCGGTCAAGAAAGAACCTTTGTTTTGGATCTAATGCAACAACGGTTGCATCATGCATATTGACTGTTCCAACTATGTTCTGTTTCTTTCATCAAATACTATCTACTATTGTATTATAGTATATTTTTTCTACGACCAACCAATTACTTGAAATGAATGAAAGATTCGAACAAAAAAATGGTAACCATGAAAAGGATTTTAAAATTTTACTTTTA